ACCATTCTTCGTAGTCCCGAGCCTGCTAAGGAAAGGGATAATGTCTCACAAAGTTTTTGTTTATGGATTCCGGGGTGTAGTGCTTCTTCCCCTATGCTGCCTATTGGTACTAGTAGCGTAGGATTGACCTGTAATAACGAACCGATAGGTATAAACCTTCGCTCAATACTAGAATCGACAATTCAAACTTAGTATCTGAGGCTGCATTAATCGAGGATACACAACAGAAGGAGTTGTTCTATTTCCAAACTTTACCTTCAACAAGCGTAGATTTCTTTTTCTTTTTATCCCGATCCCGAATCGTGTGTCTTTCTCGTAAGACTAAGAGGAATAAAAAAATCAAATCGCACCATCTCTGTAATAGGTAAATGCCTCTTTTTCTCCTGAAGTTGTCGGAATTATTCGTAATAAGATATTGGCTACAATTGAAAAGGTCTTATCAATAAAATTTCCGTTTATCCGTGGTCTAGGCATAGGCAGCAATCCATTCGAAAATTCTTAGCATTCCCTCTCTCTCATGGAAACAGGATCCCACAACGAAAAGAATGGTACAGTACGAAATAACATAAAATTAGAGTCATTCAAAATAAAAAAAATATGTGCCTTCTATTCAACTATTCACTATTCAAATTGTTCCTTTTCACAGGAATTGATAAGAACTAAAAACAAAATAGTGCAACCTGATTCGATTTCATTCTAATGGAATCGTATAACCAACGAAGGAAACGATGCCGATGACATTGAAGTTACAGATTCGAAGAATCCACGAAATTTTGATGGAATTAGGATCCAAAGAAGAAAAAGGATCGAATACTCATAATCAGTCTATGATGAGAAGAGAATAACCGCCTATTTTATTTTGTCTTGTGTACATAGCGGGGATACACGAGACAATCCAAATAGAAAAATAATCCCATAGAAAAGATAGTTTAGGAATTTGTACTAGATCGATGGCCTAGGAGTTTGTTGTTGATAACTCGAAACCTGGATTGGATGAGAAGTCTTAGGGTATCGAATCGTAGTCTAACTAGAATGATGATCTAAAGAGATCCATTAATCCGCGTCTATAAAATATAGATCCCTCAATCGGTCGATTTGTTCTAATTTAGAATTTCGTGATTGAATCGGGAAGAAAGGGATACGCCGACAAAGAAGAGAACCTTGTTTTGGCAAACAGGAAGAGTTAACCGTTTTCGCAAGTAAAGCAATTTTCTCTTTATCTCGGGAGCCTCGAAGGAAAGATCTTTCTTTGACTTGGATCCAAAATTTTCTATTTTGATAGCTTTTTATCGTTAGAGTTGATTAGTCGGACCTACCCAATAATTCAGATAAATGACTCGCAATTCACTTGGTTTTGGGGTCATAATCATTATGTAGGAGAGATGGCCGAGTGGTTCAAGGCGTAGCATTGGAACTGCTATGTAGGCTTTTGTTTACCGAGGGTTCGAATCCCTCTCTTTCCGTACCTTCACCCAACGCACCGATCTTACTAACCACAATAGATCAAATAAGAATCGATATCAGTCTTCCATACAGTTAGACCGTTCTTTGATATAGATTCTCTATTCCTAATGGCTGTGGCACGTAAAAGACTGGAAAGAAAGGGGGAGATAAGGAAAGAAAATCTCCCTCGCGATCTATGATACCGAAATAAGAGAAAAATACGGCTCAAACCCTTCTTTCTCTTAACCTTAGGTTAATTTATTTCGCCGAAAGGGAGCAAAGTTGTCCGCACTTTACCTTATTAGAAAAATTTTTTATTTTCGTTCGGTTTAAGTCTGACGAGAATAATATTCTACGACTAGCAATTCATTTATTTCCAAACCGACCCATTTACTATCTATTATTTGATTGACTAATCCTTTATATTGCACTGGGTCAAGAGTTAAATGGTTTGGTAATTCCTCGTGAGGAGAGGAATCGAGAGAATTTTGAATTAGAACTTTAGATTTTCCGTCATCCTTTGCCGTAATAGTATCTCGGGGTTTGCAGCGATAACTTGGTATGTCTACGATCCGACCATTTACTAAAATATGTCGATGGTTAACTAATTGGCGAGCTCCAGGAATAGTCGGAGCCATACCCAATCGAAAAAGAATGTTATCCAAGCGCATTTCGAGTAATTGTAGTAAAACCTGACCTGTCGGACCTTTGGCCTTTCCGGCGATACGAACGTATTTAAGCAATTGGCGTTCTGTAAGACCATAATGAAAACGCAATTTTTGTTTTTCTTCTAGGCGAATACGATATTGGGATTTTTTCCAAGACCCCGATTGGTTTCTACGATCCTTTCGGTCTTTGGGACTTTTATTAGTTAGGCCCGGTAAAGCCCCCAGCCGGCGTATTTTTTTGAAACAAGGTCCTCGGTAACGTGACATAAAGACTCCTTACTCTTATTTATATTTCACTCTTATTGATGAAATTTCATTTTACAGAATAAAACTAAACTCAAACTGAACTAAATGAGAAATGAAGTGAAAGTGACTCAAATGTACTATTAAAGAATAACGAGATGAATTGGATAAAGAAATATCCAGCTCTTTCCTTTATATTCTCTATATAGATATAGAAAAAGAAAAGGATAAAGAAATATCCAGCTCTTTCCTTTATATTCTCTATATAGATATAGAAAAAGAAAAGGATCTTTTTATGTCCTAGTTTGGAAGTTCCTATAACCTAATAGAAATCGATGACTTTTAGCAAAAGCGGAAGATATTTTTTTCACTAGTCTTTGATTTCAAAAGGACATTCTCAATGATGAAAAATCAAAAAAAGAAAGAGAGAAAAGCCTACTATCGGAATCGAACCGATGACCATCGCATTACAAATGCGATGCTCTACCCTCTGAGCTAAGTAGGCTGACATACGAGAAATTCGACACGCCTAGGAATTCAATAAACTCTCAGAATCCTTGCTTGCTATTAACTATTAGAATACAATTTTTTTGAAATTCTGAGCTATTCATAATAAATATGAATCAAAAACAAGAAAATATAGAATTTCAAAAAATCTGAAATCTTATAGAACATAACGATTAATTTGGGCCTATCGAATTTCGACTTCTTTCTCACAATAATATTATAGATTATTGAATAAGAAATGAATAAATATTCAAAAATTTTTTTGTTTTTGAATTCAACCGACATTTGAAATTCTTTTGATTACCCTTCTCTCTTTTCTTCCCTATCATCCATCTTGCAAATTCTAATTTTTGAATGGAATTCTTAGTTATAACAAATGAGACATGCCGCCGCTTTCATTCGGAAAGGTGGAATTTAGGACGAAAAATCGACCGTTTAAGTAATGGAAATTACATAGAAAAGTGATCGGAAGGAGGACAGATAGATATATGGGATGGATCCACTTATATTGAATTGTAGAGACATAAATGATAAAATCGTTTTTGATTGGACCAAAAAGCAAAGATGAGAAAAGACTTTTTCGAGATAGCAATAAGTCTCTACTAAATTCAATAGTGCCGGTAGAAATAAAAGACAAGTGGGAAGGACATCACAGTGAGATCCTAATCTCAAAGGGGGATATGGCGAAATTGGTAGACGCTACGGACTTAATTGGATTGAGCCTTGGTAGGGAAACTTACTAAGTGAGAACTTTCAAATTCAGAGAAACCCTGGAATTAACAAAAATGGGCAATCCTGAGCCAAATCCCGTTTTCTGAAAACAAAGAAAGGTTCGGAAAGCGAAAATCAAAAAGGATAGGTGCAGAGACTCAATGGAAGCTGTTCTAACAAATGGAGTTGATTGTCTTACGTTGGTAAAGGAATCTTTCTCTTGAAACTTCAGAAAGAGTGAAGGATAACCCGATATAATATACATCGGTAAGGTATGCGTACTGAAATACTATAAAATATCAAATGATTAATGACGACTCGAATCTGTATTTGTTATATGAAAAATGGAAGAATTCTTGTGAATCGATTCAGATTGAAGAATAAAGAGACAAATCATTCACTCCAGAGTCTGATAGATCTTTTGAAGAATTGAGTCATTGGACGAGAATAAAGATAGAGTCCCATTCTACATGTCAATATTGGCAACAATGCAATTTATAGTAAGAGGAAAATCCGTCGATTTTAGAAATCGTGAGGGTTCAAGTCCCTCTATCCCCAAAGAGCCCATTTCGCTGTCTAACGCTTGAGTCTATCCTTTTCTTTATATTGATCCTTTTTTTCGTTAGCGCTTCCAAATTCCTTCTCTTTCCCATTCACCTACGCTTTTACAAACCACTCTGAGCGGAAAGGTTTTTCTCTTCTCACGAGTTTTGTGGGATAGATTATACGTGTACAAATGAACATCTTTGAGCAAGGAATCCCCATTTGAATTTGAATGATTCACAATGGGGATTTTTATTCATCCGGAAACTTACTAAGTTGTTCTTTTGACGATCCAATAAATTCCGGGACCTGGACGAGACTTTCTAATATCCATTCAATTGACATATACCCAACTTCTCTAGTAAAATGAGGATGCAGTATCGGGAAGAGTCGGGATAGCTCAGCTGGTAGAGCAGAGGACTGAAAATCCTCGTGTCACCAGTTCAAATCTGGTTCCTGACACACGATTCATTTGGCTGAGCCTCTATAAAGTAATTGATATGAATCGAGATACATTTTGATTAAATTCATAAAGAGTCTAGATCATAATACATATTAGCCCTCTCGGTTTTTAGAGAGATATCCCATCTATTTTGATTTGATAGATGGGTAAAGACTTTCTTAGACAAAGTATCTAAGAAATGAGACTCTAGATTTCTATTCTTTTGAGTTGATTTATCCTCTCCTTCAAAAAAAACGAATAGAAATCGAATCCGATATCCTTTCATTCCCTTGTATTTTTTTCAAATTCTATTTTTTCATTGCCTCCTACATTACATGACTTTATTAGAGTCCGTCTAAGTGATGTGCGCACGACAAAGTTCATGATGCAGAACTCATTTGGTTCATCCTATTGGCTTGGATCATCCAAAATAAGTATCTTTC